CCGAAACCTAAATGTTAAGTCAGCAACACTTCCAAATGCCACTTCTTCCCATCGCATCCGTCTTCAGGACGATCTAGTCACAAAGTTTCACATCTTAGTGGGAAAGGCATTTTCCTGTAGCTGTATGTTGAAAGCTAAAAAAGTAGAACTCATTCGAGAGGGCTTGGTGGTCTTAAGAATGGTTCGGGTGGGGTAAGAATAAATAAGAAAAATAGAATCTAATTCATTTCATGCTAACAGAAGAGCAGATCCAATACCAAGACGTTAGAGAGAGAAGGCTAGCCTTATATATATACGCTATTTATCTAAGAAGCGCCCAAAGCTAGGAGCAAGAGAGAGAGAGGCGGTGAGGCAGATAAAGAGAGATAAAAAGCAGCATAAGCAAGGTTTCGAGTCGAATATTCAAAGCTTTTGAGTAAGTAAGATGGATAGATTTGGAAGCCTTTGAAAGAACTAGTTGCATAGATATAGATATGGAGAAAGTCGTTTCTCTTCAAAGGGAGGGTGATATGAGGGTTTTGAGAGCGGTTCTGACGTCGAACAGGTTACCCGCTTGCTTTAATAAAGCCACACTGGGCCCTCGGCTTCTTGATCCAATCTCCTTCTTTAAAAGAAAAGAAATAGGCACTTTTTTCACTATAGATAGATCGAGGTTTTTTTATCCATTGCCTCAAAGACAAAACGCCGTCCGATCGCCAAATACCAGACTTCTTTCTTATTCTATGCAAGTAGTTCTTTCGATATGAGTTCCCTGGCGGTCTCACGCTTGTAGCTTAGGAAGAAGAACTACCTACCGAGGGCTTTACTTACACAAGGCCAGATATGAGTAGTCGTTGGAATTTTTTAATGTTTCTCCTCCGACTCATTGCATTGCTTTATCTGGCTGGAATGGCAGGGGAGCCGCATAGGGGGATGCCAGTTTTATCATTCGCTTCAACATAAGAGATTACAGCTTTTTCTGGCTAAGGCAGACAAACGGGCTTTACATAGTTAACTTCCGGGATGACCTATGTTTGTTTGGAAGCAAAAGTCTCTCTTATTCGACCAAAAGAAGGCATTCTCCTTTCTCAGCGTACGAAGAACTGAAAGCACATGGCACAGCTTATCACGGATTGGAGAAGCGATATATTGTATTAATTCAATTGATCATGCGACTAGCTAAAAGGTAGGAACGGCATCGGTCTTTCTCCCCAAATGGTACACAAGTGAGTTCGATTCTCATTCTACCTATTGTGCTTAAACTATTTTCGTCAATCCATACGGTACGCTCCTCCGTATCGTCAGTTGGTTTGAGCGGCCGACAGAAGGCTTTTTGCTGGCTTTTTAGTTCCTTTCGCTAGACCCCAGGGGACAGGCCATCGAAACTCCGTGTGCGAGGTCAGTGCTCTCGCTTTGAGGGATTCCTTCTTCACTACCATCCTCCACGACATAGATCCTTGCTTGCTGTCTTGACCGTAATGGGATCGAAGCACTGAGGCAAGGTGTTTCACTCATGTCTACTTCTAATGCGCACGAACCAGAGCTATCTCCCAAGAACCCCTTCCCTAGTCAAGAGGTACTGACCATTGGTTCTCTCGTGCCCCAGTGAACGATAGCCTCGGGTAGACTGCGGATCTTAGGTGAGACCTAGAGTGCAGCCAACTAAACACCAAATCAATCGGAATAAAACTTCTACATCTGAGCAAAAATGTGTGACTAACTCAATTGATAAATGCCCTTCTTGTACGCTAACGCTCTAGGATGGCAGGGTTGGTAAAACTCTCCTTGATTGATGGTAGCATTGCTAGTTGCTTCAAGCTTTTTCTACTGTACGCATATTCCCCGTCTAGTGAGCCGAGAAATAAGGGCTTACTGAAAGCTCAACCCATGTAACTTATATTTCACCTGTTTGTTCTTCCTGACCAATTCCTCAGGAATCGATGTCAGTGTCTGACCATTTTACAGCTCCACGCATGCAAGGTCTTGCTGGCACTGAGTGCTAAACGCGCTACGACTTTTCCGTTGTTGATGATCGAAACTCTTGAGAGCTTCTCGTTACTTATAAAAAACTTTTTACTCGGAATTTGGCCTCATAGAGCTGTTCATTTTATGTCTGTTTAGATCAAGACTTTCAATCTGCATGTCTTCTTTATCACCACAAAATAGGGATGATCAAAATAACCTTTGAAATGAGGATGCGGTACCCCGAGATTGAAGAGATCGAATTCCTCCCGGGAACACACGAAACAAAGATATGAACTGGGTCAAATAGAAAGATCGGAAATTCAAAATTGACCTTTCCATTGTTATTTTTTACATTGAGGTCGGTAACGTTGGTGAATTAGGTTAAGATAGGGGTACGGAAAGAGAGGGATTCGAACCCTCGGTAAACAAAAGCCTACATAGCAGTTCCAATGCTACGCCTTGAACCACTCGGCCATCTCTCCTATATAATCTTATGATTATGACCCAAAAACAAACCGCGAGTGAATAGCGAGTCATTCATATTCTTGCAGTAAAG